AAAAAAAAGGATTGAACTGAAAATCTTTTCTGGAGATATCCATTTTCCTGGAGAGACAGATAAGATATCCCGACACAGTGGCATCTTGATACCCCCAGGAACAGGAAAAACAAATTCTAAGGAATCCAAAAAATGGAAAAATTGGATCTATGTCCAACGGATCACACCTACTAAGAAAAAGTATTTTGTTTTAGTTCGACCCGTAGTGACATATGAAGTATTGGACGGTATAAATTTAGCAACACTCTTCCCCCCGGATCTGTTACAAGAAAGGGATAATATGCAACTTCGAGTTGTCAATTATATTGTTTACAGAAATGGCAAACCAATTCGGGGAATTTCTGATACAAGTATTCAATTAGTTCGGACTTGTTTAATTTTGAATTGGGACCAAGACAAAAAAAGTTCTTCTATCGAAGAGGCTCATACTTCCTTTGTTGAAGTAAGTACAAATGGTCTGATTCGAGATTTCCTAAGAATTGACTTAGTGAAATTCCCTATTTCGTATCTCAGAAAAAGGAATGATCCCTCAGGCTCAGGATTGATCTCAGATTCAGATAATGTGTCAGATCACACCAATAGCAATCCCTTTTATTCCAAGACAAAAATTCAACAATTACTTAGCCAAAATCAAGGAACTATTCGCACGTTGTTAAATAAAAATAAGGAATGTCCATCTTTGATAATTTTGTCATCATCTAATTGTTTCCGAATGGGTCCATTCAACGCTGGAAAATATCACAATGTGATAAAAGAATCAATTAAAAAAGATCCTATAATTAAAATTAGGAATTCGATTGGCCCTTTAGGAACAGTCCTTCAATTTGTGAATTTTTATTCATTTTACTATTTAATAACTCATAATCCTATTTTGGTAACTAAATATTTGCAACTTGAAAATTTAAAACAGACTTTTCAAGTAATTAACTATTATTTAATGGATGAAAATGGGAGAATTTTGAATCCCGATTCATGCAGTAACATCGTTTTGAATTCATTCAATTTGAATTGGTATTTTCTCCATCATAATTATTATCATAATTATTTTGAAGAAAGATCCACAATAATTAGTCTTGGACAGTTTATTTGTGAAAATGTATGTATATCCAAAAACGGACCCCATCTCAAACCGGGTCAAGTTTTGATTGTTCAAGTTGACTCTGTAGTAATAAGATCCGCCAAGCCTTATTTGGCCACTCCAGGAGCAACTGTTCATGGTCATTATGGAGAAATCCTTTACGAAGGAGATACATTAGTTACATTTATATATGAAAAATCGAGATCCGGTGATATAACGCAGGGTCTTCCAAAAGTGGAACAAGTGTTAGAAGTGCGTTCAATTGATTCAATATCGATGAACCTAGAAAAAAGAATTGAGGGTTGGAACGAGCATATAAAAAAAATTCTTGGAATTCCTTGGGGATTCTTGATTGGGGCTGAACTAACTATAGTGCAAAGTCGTATATCTTTGGTTAATAAGATCCAAAAGGTTTATCGATCCCAGGGGGTGCAAATCCATAATAGGCACATAGAAATTATTGTACGCCAAATAACATCAAAGGTGTTGGTTTCAGAGGATGGAATGTCTAATGTTTTTTTACCTGGAGAACTAATTGGATTGTTGCGGGCGGCGCGAACGGGGCGCGCTTTGGAAGAATCGATCTGTTACCGCGCCATCCTATTGGGAATAACAAGGGCATCTTTGAATACTCAAAGTTTCATATCTGAAGCGAGTTTTCAAGAAACTGCTCGAGTTTTAGCCAAAGCTGCTCTCCGGGGCCGTATCGATTGGTTGAAAGGCCTAAAAGAGAACGTTGTTATAGGAGGGATGATACCCGTTGGTACCGGATTCAAAGGATTAGTGCATCGTTCAAGGCAACATAAGAACATTCCTTTGAAAACCAAAAAGAAGAATTTTTTCGAGGGGGAAATCGGAGATATTTTGTTCCACCACAGAGAATTATTTGATTCTTCCATTTCAAAGAAGTTTCATGATACATCAGAACAATCATTTCGAGGATTTAATGATTCCTAAAAGTGGATTCATACTTTTTTTTTTAATTAAAATTCAAAAAACTCTTTATTTATGGTCATTTTTTGGGGTAATCGAAAAAAAGATAATAACGAATAGAGGGTAGGGGTTTGGATTGTGTATCGACATCCACATGGCCAATCTCCGTTAGAAGAAAAGGTTCCATCGGAACAATTATTTAGTTCAGGGCAACCTCGTCGCTTTTTTTTTTGAAAAAAAAAAGCGGAAGTGGGGGGGAGAAATGACAAGAAGGTATTGGAATATCAATTTGGAAGAGATGATGGAAGCGGGAGTTCATTTTGGTCATGGTACTAGGAAATGGAATCCTAGGATGGCACCTTATATTTCTGCCAAGCGTAAAGGTATTCATATTACAAATCTTACTAAAACTGCTCGTTTTTTATCAGAAGCTTGTGATTTAGTTTTTGATGCAGCAAGTAGGGGAAAACAGTTTTTAATTGTTGGTAC